TAAAGTTTTTAATCGGAATATGAATCAAACCGAAAGACCCCTTAACTACTGACGGGGTTAATAGAACGAATCACACTTTTACCACTAAACTATACCCGCTACAATGTGATTATTGTATATAAATGGATTCTTTGTCGAACACGGGATTCTGCCGTCCTCAAGATAGGATGAGAAAAAATCTTGAAAATTAGAGCGTTGCCGTCTTTCGTTAGAAGACTTTTAAAAATTAGAAAAAAGGAGACTCATTCGCTTTTTTTTTTTTCTTTTTATTATTTTCATTTTTCCTATTTATTATTAGTATATAATAATAAATTTTTATGTTGAATATTCCCGAATCGCACAAAAGAGATAAAAAATAGACTGGGTCAATATTGAAAGGGTTTACTTAATTTTTTTTTTTTCAATAGAATCAAACGGAGTTGCTAATCAATTTGAGTTATTAATTTAATAGAATGGCAAACCTAAACCCTTACCTTTAAATTTTAAATAAGATTAAACTTAACGGCTTCAGTTAAGAGTGAAGCAATAACATAAGATAAAAAATAAGGAAGGGGATTGATTTAATAAAATCACATCACTGCAATTCTTATGGAGAAATCAATGCCATTCTTATAATGACACTAACTGCTGATATCATCAACAATTCCATAATCTTTGGCTTCTGCTGCTGAAATAAAACTATCTCTTTCCAGGTCACGCCATATATTAAAGACGCTCTGAGTCGTGTGTTTTATATAAGCCTTTATCACGATGTCGCGAAAGTGTATTAGTTCGTCAGTTTCCATTGTATATTGTCCCGTTTTTTCGTCACAATAAGCGGAAGCAGGCTGATGTATCATTACTCGAGAGTGCGGAAATGCCAAACGTTTATAACGTTCTCCTCCGACTAAGATAAAGGAAGCAACTGAAGCGGCCAATGATACGTTTATGGTAGACACATTTACGCATTGCATTGTATCGTAGAGCATGACTCCGGGAACTATCGATCCACCAGGAGAGTTTATAAACAAAAAGATCTCTCCGGGATCAGTCGACCCACCAAAATACAATATAAGAGAGGCAAGTTGATTCGAGATTTCGCTGCCAACATCTTGGAATAAAAAAAGATTTCTGTATTGATAAAGTCCATTGTATAAATCCACCCAAGCGGGATCTTCATCTTCCGGCATTCCGAAAGGTACCTTTGGCATACCCACTGGCATTAAATGAATTCAAAAGAAGAAATAATAAATAAATCAATCATATCAATCATAATAAATAAATAATAAAGAAACTAAAAATATATTAACCATAATCAATAAAATAAAAGAGAATTGGTGCAGTGCAATAATTTACTTTAGATAAGAGAAAAAAAACCGGAATTGAGATAGAGTTGGGGGAATGTTATTGTTGTCTTAATACCCTTTTTTAGCTTATAAATAAGAGTAACCCTTATTTGGCTTATAAATAAGAGTAACCCTTTTTCAGCTTATACATAGATTGAATACTAGTCAATATTATTCTCTTGTAAAAACAAAAGAAAACAGAATGAATGAAAAAGAATTCTTACGAATAGGTCCTTTGAATAATAAACAAATATGGGCACATTCGTTCATAGAAAATGAGATTAACCCCCATTGCGTATTGATACTTATCGGGTATAGAATAGATCTGCTTCTCTTTTTCTTCTTCTGAACCAGACTGTTCGATTACTATGAGTAAACTACTCAAACAAAGCGTAATCTTTTCTCCGAAATAATCCACCGATGGGGTGGTGCATAGTATATCCAATGCAAAAAAGTAACGTAGTGTCTATTTTTCGTTGATAAAGGGGTATTTCCATGGGTTTACCTTGGTATCGTGTTCATACCGTCGTATTGAATGATCCTGGTCGTTTGCTTTCTGTTCATATAATGCACACAGCCTTGGTTGCTGGTTGGGCCGGCTCGATGGCTCTATATGAATTAGCGGTTTTTGATCCTTCTGACCCCGTTCTTGATCCAATGTGGAGACAGGGTATGTTCGTTATCCCCTTCATGACTCGTTTAGGAATAACCAATTCATGGGGTGGTTGGAGTATTACAGGAGGAACTATAACAAATCCGGGTATTTGGAGTTACGAAGGTGTAGCTGGAGCACATATTGTGTTTTCTGGTTTGTGCTTCTTGGCAGCTATATGGCATTGGGTGTATTGGGATCTAGAAATTTTTTGTGATGAGCGCACAGGAAAACCTTCTTTGGATTTGCCCAAGATTTTTGGAATTCATTTATTTCTCTCAGGAGTGGCTTGCTTTGGTTTTGGCGCATTTCATGTAACAGGATTGTATGGTCCTGGAATATGGGTGTCCGATCCTTATGGGATAACTGGAAAGGTACAATCTGTAAATCCAGCATGGGGTGTGGAAGGTTTTGATCCTTTTGTTCCGGGGGGAATAGCCTCTCATCATATTGCAGCGGGGACATTGGGCATATTAGCGGGCTTATTCCATCTTAGTGTTCGCCCGCCCCAACGTTTATACAAAGGATTACGTATGGGAAATATTGAAACCGTCCTTTCCAGTAGTATCGCTGCTGTCTTTTTTGCGTCTTTTGTTGTTGCTGGAACTATGTGGTATGGTTCAGCAACTACTCCCATCGAATTATTTGGTCCTACTCGTTATCAATGGGATCAGGGATACTTCCAGCAAGAAATATATCGAAGGGTTAGTGCTGGACTAGCCGAAAATCAAACTTTATCCGAAGCTTGGTCTAAAATTCCCGAAAAGTTGGCTTTTTATGATTACATTGGCAATAATCCAGCGAAAGGGGGATTATTCAGGGCGGGTTCAATGGACAACGGGGATGGAATAGCCGTTGGGTGGTTAGGACACCCTATCTTTAGAGATAAAGAAGGGCGCGAACTTTTTGTGCGTCGTATGCCCACTTTTTTTGAAACATTTCCGGTTGTTTTGGTAGACGGTGATGGAATTGTTAGAGCCGATGTCCCCTTTAGAAGGGCAGAATCAAAGTATAGTGTAGAACAAGTAGGTGTAACTGTTGAGTTCTATGGTGGCGAACTCAATGGCGTAAGTTATAGTGATCCTGCTACTGTGAAAAAATATGCTAGACGTGCCCAATTGGGGGAAATTTTTGAATTAGATCGTGCTACTTTGAAATCTGATGGTGTTTTTCGTAGCAGTCCAAGAGGTTGGTTTACTTTTGGGCATGCCTCGTTTGCTCTGCTCTTCTTCTTCGGTCACATTTGGCATGGTGCTAGAACCCTGTTCAGAGATGTTTTTGCTGGTATTGATCCGGATTTGGATGCTCAAGTAGAATTTGGAGCATTCCAAAAACTAGGAGATCCAACTACAAGAAGACAAGTAGTTTGATTCAAGATTGCTTTGTTATTTTTGCTTCTATTTTTTCTTTTCTGTTTGTGATTTGACATAGGCTTAGGCTGCTGGAAAAATCTTGATTTCAATCACTGCCTTTTTACCCTTGTTCTTTCTTTATCCAGGAGATGATCCAAAATAAACAGGCATGGAAGCTATAATTGTAAACCACAATCAAATTTATGGAAGCATTGGTTTATACATTCCTCTTAGTATCAACTCTAGGGATCATTTTTTTCGCTATCTTTTTTCGAGAACCACCTAAAGTTCCAACTAAAAAATGAAATAATTTTTTATTACCTCAGTTGAAGTAATGAGCCTCAAAATAGAATATTTTGAGGCTCATTACTTCAATCAGTACTTCAACTAGTCCCCGTGTTCCTCGAATGGATCTCTTAGTTGTTGAGAGGGTTGCCCAAAGGCAGTATATAAGGCGTACCCAGTAAAACTTACAAGTAAACCAGATATAAAAATGGCGACTAAGGTTGCTGGTTCCATTATTATATAATTTCAAGACCACAATGGATCTATGATAAGATCGTTTATTTACAACGGAATAGTATACAAAGTCAACAGATCTCATTGAATACAAAATAAGATTTTTTATGGCTACACAAACTGTTGAGGGTAGTTCTAGAGCTCGTCCAAGGCAAACTGGTCTAGGGGGGCTTTTGAAACCATTGAATTCGGAATATGGTAAAGTAGCCCCTGGATGGGGAACGACTCCTTTGATGGGTATCGCAATGGCTCTATTTGCGGTATTCCTATCTATTATTTTGGAGATTTATAATTCTTCCGTTTTACTGGATGGAATTGCGATGAATTAGATTCACAAGAACCGCGAAGTCCTAGTTTTTCAATAAAAAAAAAGCGAATAGATCTCGTATTTTAGCCCATGTTTTTTGGCAGTTCGACCGCAAAATTTCTTTTTTTCTGTATTTCCGGAATATGAGTGTGCGACTTGTTATAATTGATCCTATTGATAGTACAGAAAAAGGGATCTGTCGTCTTAATAGAGATAGTTTTACCCCGTCGAATATTCATTTTAGTATCTGGAGCACGGAATATATGAAATAGATCACGAAGTGTTCGAACTACGATTCATACTTACTATTCAAACCTCGCGGCCGGACTCAAATTTCAAAGAAAACGAATTCTAAATAGAAAGATTTTTTCTTCTTTCAAATTCTCATTTCTTTATGTTTATTTTGATCAAAGGGCAAAGCTTTCTTTCTTTTGTTATATCTGTTTTATCTAATCATTAAATAAGTTGATGATTCAATGGTTCTTACTCAGGGAATCTTTGTGCTTAGTTTCAAGGTTTGAATCATCGTGGTTCTAGTATGAATCTGGGGTTTCAATTGATTCATAGGGTCTTAACAAGAGAATTCCTATCAATAATAAAGAAAAAAAGTAAGTAATATTCCAATAATAAATCAAAGCAAAGAAAAAGAAATTAGGTGGGTAAATAGAAGATTCAAGAGGCCTGTAATGATCAACATAAGGACGAATGTGCCGACTTGAGTTTTTGGCATTCTAATTACAAAGAAAAGCTTTCATTATTTTTACTCGTTTGTATCTTTTCTTTAGATCAAATTGAATGAAAGGATTAAGAAGTTTCAAACTTTCTATTATCTCTACCTTTCTTTC